AGAACTCCCATTTTTTACTAGGAATCTTTGTTTGTTGGATTGAATTAGTTTAGTTAGAGTCGCGAACTTATAAAAAACTTGTTAATTTTAATAAAAAACCTTTTCTTTTATTCTTTCTAATATAATAAAAGAAAAGGATGAGGGAATAATAAAATTTCTTAAACTTAAAGCGGATTATCATATATATTCGTCTAAAAAGATGAATAGGTACACTTCATTTAGTTCTCATTCCTTGCACTTATTAACTACTTAAATATTAATATTATTTAGAATAGTTTCTATATAATAGAGATACTTATCATAAGATACCTTTATAATAGGTACAAATATTAAATCGAGGTACCCATTCTATGACAGATCTTAACTTACCCTCCATTTTTGTCCCTTTAGTGGGCCTAGTATTTCCTGCGATTGCAATGGCTTCTTTATTTCTTCATGTCCAAAAAAATAAGATTGTCTAGATCCGATGGGACCAAATTTCATCAATTTATTTCAACACTGAATCATAATACAGATATTTGTTTAGTGTAATATGGGACAATATGTGGCTTTTTCCGAACACAAACGAAAGAACTGTTATGCATGCGGATACATGATATCCGCATAAATGTATGTATATGATATGCGGGTATATCTGGTTAAAAACGATCGGCGAATATTTTTATAATAGAAAGTATATGTATCTAACCAATTATTCCTAATGGTTCATATCAGACTAGTGCTAGTTGATGAAAGTTACTTCGGCATCATGAAAAGTAAAGTCAAATTTTTTCTCAATTCCAATCGAATGCAACTGGGTCTAGTATAGTATGAACTGGCGATCAGAACATATATGGATAGAACTTATAACAGGGTCTCGAAAAGCAAGTAATTTTTGCTGGGCCTGTATCCTTTTTTTAGGTTCACTAGGATTCTTAGTGGTTGGAACTTCTAGTTATCTTGGTAGGAATCTGATACCTGGATTTCCATCTCAGCAAATCATTTTTTTTCCACAAGGAATCGTGATGTCTTTCTATGGGATCGCGGGTCTATTCATTAGTTCATATTTGTGGTGCACAATTTCATGGAATGTAGGTAGTGGTTATGACCGATTCGATAGAAAAGAAGGAATAATGTGTATTTTTCGTTGGGGATTCCCTGGAATAAATCGTCGCATCTTCCTTCGCTTCTTTATGAAAGATATCCAATCAATCAGAATGGAGGTTCAAGAGGGTCTTTTTCCTCGTCGTATTCTTTATATGGAAATCAGAGGCCAAGGAAACATTCCCTTGACTCGTACTGATGAGAATTTGACTCCGCGAGAAATTGAGCAAAAAGCTGCTGAATTGGCCTATTTCTTGCGCGTACCAATTGAAGTATTTTGAAATGAACCGAACGAAGAATGAATGTTTTCTCCACATAATAGAAGGAGCTTGCTAATTTCCTTTTTTTTAATACAATTGAAGTTTCCTCAGACTGTTCATTCGAGAAAAACATGTTAGATTCCATTTCCTCGTTCCGTTGACGCAACAACCCGCTAGAATAAAACAAAAGTTGGGGAACGTATATGGAACAACTACAACTATTCCAACTATAATAAATATAATAAACTATAATAATAATACATTTTTTCTATACCAAAACCCTTTTGTATCCGTATTTGTATGCGTATAGGGCCCAACTCAATTCTTTTATACTAGTAAAAATAAAAAGTCTAATAAGTCTAATTAAGTATGAATTCATCAAATATCCGAATATGTATTTCGTAATACAGAATTCATACTTTTAGGTTAAGCCTCAGATTTTGAACTGATACCGTATTCCTGTGCTGTGGTTAGACGGTGCAACATTTCGAAATAATTAATTGAGATACCCGGAAATCCTATTTACTTAATTTATTACTTAATTTATTTACTTTTTATATATTATATATATATTTCTCTATCTATTTATTTCGAATTTTTTTTTCATCCGAAAAAGGACCCTTAATTTTATTTCTATATTCCTTAATTCCTTCTGGATCTAAGGAGTCAATAATTATACAAAAATGGGAATAGATCCATAGGTTCCATACCTTGTTATAGAACTTGTGCTTTAGAGAAACATCAGATCAGATAGAGTTGACAAATGAAGCAGTTCATTAACAATTCACAGATAAAAAAAATGAAAAAAAAGAAAGCATTGATTTCCCTCCCATATTTTGCATCTATAGTATTTTTGCCCTGGTGGGTCTCTCTCTCATTTCAAAAAAGTCTCGAACCTTGGATTATTAATTGGTGGAATACTAGGCAATCCGAAACTTTTTTGAATGATATTCAAGAGAAAAATGTTATAGAAAAATTCCTAGAATTAGAAGAACTATTCTTGTTGGATGAAATGATAAAAGAATACCCAGAGACACATATACAAAATATACAAAAGCTTCGTATAGGAATACACAAGGAAACGATACAATTGGTCAAAACACACAATGAATATCATCTCCATATCATTTTGCATTTTTCGACAAATATAATATGTTTCGCTATTTTAAGCGGTTATTTTATTCTGGGTAATGAAGAACTTGTCATTCTTAATTCTTGGGTTCAGGAATTCTTCTATAACTTAAATGACACAATAAAAGCTTTTTCGATTCTTTTAGTTACTGATTTATGGATTGGATTTCACTCGACCCATGGTTGGGAACTAATGATTGGTTCGATCTACAATGATTTTGGATTGGCTCATAACGACCAAATTATATCTGGTCTTGTTTCCACTTTTCCAGTTATTCTAGATACAATTGTGAAATATTGGATCTTCCGTTTTTTAAATCGCGTATCTCCTTCGCTTGTAGTCATTTATCATTCAATGAATGAATGAAGAACTTATTTGATCTCCTGATATCAATCAAAATTTTTCTTCGCGCATAAAGAAAGCATTTTACATTTGACTTATTCTTTCTTTATACTTCTACCTCTTCAAGGTATTTGTCCCATTTCAATAGAATTATTTCAGTACAATGGCAGACTCGTGGATAGGGAACTATACTAGCTACCTATCTAATTTATTGTAGAAATTCCTGGATGAATGATTGGATCATGCAAAATAGAAATACTTTTTCTTTTTCTTGGGTAAAGGAACAGATCGCTCGATCTATTTCTGTATCGATCATGATATATGTAATAACTCGAACATCTATTTCAAATGCGTATCCCATTTTTGCGCAGAAAGGTTATGAAAATCCACGAGAAGCAACTGGGCGAATTGTATGCGCCAATTGCCATTTAGCTAATAAGCCTGTGGATATTGAAGTTCCGCAAGCTGTACTTCCTGATACTGTATTTGAAGCAGTTGTTCGAATTCCTTATGATATGCAACTGAAACAAGTTCTTGCTAATGGTAAAAAAGGGGCTTTGAATGTAGGGGCTGTTCTTATTTTACCCGAGGGATTCGAATTAGCCCCCCCCGATCGTATTTCCCCCGAGGTGAAAGAAAAGATAGGAAATCTGTCTTTTCAAAGTTATCGTCCCAATAAAAGAAATATTCTTGTAATAGGTCCTGTTCCAGGTCAGAAATATAGTGAAATCGTCTTTCCCATTCTTTCCCCCGACCCTGCTACGAAGAAAGACGTTCACTTCTTAAAATATCCCATATATGTAGGTGGGAATAGGGGAAGGGGTCAGATTTATCCTGATGGGAGCAAGAGTAACAATACAGTCTATAATGCTACATCCGCGGGTATAGTAAGCAGAATAGTACGCAAAGAAAAAGGAGGATATGAAATAATCATCGTTGATGCATCGGATGGACACCAAGTGGTTGATATTATACCTCCAGGACCAGAACTTCTTGTTTCAGAGGGTGAATCCATCAAGCTTGATCAACCATTAACAAGCAATCCTAATGTAGGGGGATTTGGTCAGGGAGATGCCGAAATAGTGCTTCAAGATCCATTACGCGCCCAAGGCCTTTTGTTCTTCTTGGCATCCGTTATTTTGGCACAAATTTTTTTGGTTCTTAAAAAGAAACAGTTTGAAAAGGTTCAATTATACGAAATGAATTTCTAGATCCAGAGATTCCTTACCACCAAGTCGGTAAAAAACGCGGAATTCTTGTCGATCAATACAATTAAATATATATGATTCTGTAAATCCCTTTGCTTGCTTTGTTTATACTATTTTTTCGGGATGTATGGAATTCTTTACTTGTATCCCATTCCTGGCACTATACAATAGGCATACAAAAACAAAGGAAGAGGAGACAGGGCAAGGACGGGATAAATGAAAGGAACGGTACTGGATTATAAGTCTTACTAATCTTCTATTCGACACAAGAAAAAGGACTTTGTACCCTTTCTTGTGTCGTCTTGTATCGAAATAATAATGATTTTTCTCTTGTTCGCCAAAGATTACTATTTCTTCGTTTCCGGGTCTATCGGAATTCCTTTGTTTAGATTCATAAGAAGTAGTAGACAAACAAAAAGGGTTAGGGGGGTAATTCATCGAGCAAACGGAACTTTTTCTATTATTCAATTAACTTCAACGTAGAATAGAACTTATTTATAAAAGAAAAAGAAAAATTCTTCAAACAAAAAAATGACTTTAACTCTTTTTATTGAGAAGCGGATTAGATTTGATTTTTACGCATACCCCAATCCTTTTTATTTCATCACCTTTTTTATTTTATCTTTTTTTTTTATAGAGTAAGGTTCTATTAGTTTAGTATGGAAATGATTTGCAGGATGTCTCATCCGTTTAAATCCATATAATTATCCATAAAATCGATTGATTCCTTCTTGTTGCTTCTCGTAAGAGTTAATATTATATTATGGAGGAACGACAGAGCCTATAAATCAATCAATAGAAATAGATTCCATTCCGTTGTTCAAAAACATCATAAGAAACAAAGGAATAAAGTGGTTTGAAAGATCAGAGCAAAGGATCCATTTTGTCATTTCTACGAAAATTTTGATTTTTATTATGTTGACTGGATAACTTTCCTATTTGTATGTTATGGAATAGATCAAAGTCTCATCTCGC